CGATTTAAATAACGAAAAATCAAATATTTAAAAATTGTATCTAAAATGACTGGAAAAGTAGAAACAAGACCGGATATAATTTGATCATAATGATCAAATCCAAAATCTTTGTAGATAAAGCCAATCATTAGTTCCCAACCATGGGGCGAATGGAATCCTATGCATAAATCGGTTAATAAAAGAATAGAAAAAGCTTTTAGCGTGTCGCTCAAATTATATAGAAATTCTTGAAGACAAGAGTTAAGAAAAATAAGTTCTTCATTACCTAGAATAGAATAAAGACTTAGAATAAGGAAATAAATTATATTTGTTGAGAAATGTAAAATCGTATGGATACGATTCTCATTGTGCATCTTAATCAATTGGATCGTTTCTTTGTAGACTCCGGCATGAAGCTTTTGTAAACGCCCTTGCGGGTATTCCTTTATCATTTCGTCGAAGCGGGATAGTTCCTCTAATTCTATGAATTTTTTTAGAATACCCCTTTCTTCAATATCATTCAAAAAAAATTCGGAGGGTCTAGTATTCCACCAATTATTAACCCAAGATTCCAGATTTTTGTTAAATGTAAATGAGAGAGAGATCCACCAAGGCAAAAATACTACAGATGCAAGATATAGAAGGGAAATAAATGCTTTCTTTTTTGCCATTTGCCCGTCTGTGAATTTTGAAATGAACTCGTCTCATTCGTCGACTCTATACGATACTAATATTTCTATCAAGTATCAGTTCTATTACATTACAAGTCTCGACCCTATATCCCTATTTTTTATTTGTGATTCAATACAGTGGTTGGTCCTTGAATTTAGAAAAAATAGAGGAAAACAATATACAATATAGAAATACAGAAATAGAATAATAAAGAGTCCATAAATGAATAAATAAACTCGAATATTATATATAATATTCTTTCAATATATATCAATTGCTCAAATTCGAAGAAATGGTCTCTTTTGGATGAATGCACGAAAGAGCCGTTTAAAATTCAAATTAATGAATATTATTTGCATTTCGAGACGCAAGAACTTCCCAGTTATCAAGATATCAAAAAATTGCGAAAAAAAACTCGCCGGTGACCCGTAGTACAGGAATAATTAAGAGGAATTCTTTATTCCGAAATGTTTTGAGATGACTCTATTATTTCAATTTCTTACTTCTTTCGTTACTGAATTGATTTAAGTGGATTTAAATACGCCTAAAAAAAAAAGAATTTATGGACAAAAACAATTTCTTTTTATGGTTGTTCCGCGTACGTTTACTTTTTTTTTCTAATCAGAGTTCGACAGAAACTTCAGCTAAGTTATGCTATAGAAAAAAGAGAAATAGAATTCTTGGGTTATAGTTTTTTCTTTTAAGAAAGCATTCACTTTTTTCAAAATACTTCAATTGGTACACGTAAGAAATAGGCCAATTCAGCGGCTTTCTGTTCAATTTCTCGTAGAGTAAAATTCTCATTGATATGAGTCAAGGGAATGGACCCCTGGCCTCTGATTTCGATATAAAGTATAGGACGAGAAAAAATACCCTCTTTAACTTCTATTCTGATGGATTGAATGTCTTTGATAAGGAATCGCAGGAAGATGCGACGATTTTTTCCAGGAAATCCCCAACGAAAAATACACACGATTCCTTCTTTTATATCGAATCGATCATAACCGCTACCCACATTCCACGCAATTGTGCACCACAAATATGAACTAAAAAAAAGACCCGCAATTCCATAGAAAGACATCACGATTCCTTGTGGAAAAAAAATTATTTGCTGAGAGGGAAATAACGGTATAAAATTCCTACCAAGATAACTATAAGTTCCAACCAATAAAAACCCTAATGAACCTAAAAAAAGGATAAGGGCCCAGCAGAAATTACTCGGTTTTCGAGACCCCGCTATAAGTTCTATCCATATACGGTCTGATCGACAACTCATACTATACTAGATCTAGTTCCATTGTATTGTAATTTGTAATTGGGAGGTAACATAACCCCAATAAATTTGACTTTCATTTTTTTGTTTCCGAAGTAACCCTCATCAACAAGCACTATTATGATGTGAAGCTTTAGGAGTAATTCATCAATTGTTTAGAGTTAAACTAAAAAATAACATCCCCCTTTTTATGTATATGATTTCTTATAGATATCCACAGACATGTAGATATATTTACTTTACGCTTCATAAATTTTCCCGATAGCAATTTATTTTCAAATGGATTTTCAAAAAGCTATAAGTCATTTACTCATATATGATGTTTATGCATACGAGCTTCTGCTCGTAGGAAACTACCCGTTATACCATATTCTACTAAAATAGATATTTGCGTTATGATCCAAGTAAGCCTAAGTCTTTAAAAAAATAGATAAGATTTACCCCCATAATATCTAAAATATCTTGTTTTTTTGAACATGAAGAGATAAAGAAACCATAGCAATTGCCGGAAATACTAAGCCCACTAAAGGCACAAAAATAGCGGGTAAGTTGCTGATAGTTGTCATAGAATGGGTACCTCAATTTAATATTTATACCTGTTATTTATTGTTCTATTTGTTGTTATATTAACATTTTAACCTGTTATAAAGATATCTTATACTTCATATATAATTATACTAGTATAATTATACTTAAGTGAGTATTGAATATATAGAAGGAGGTATAAAATATAAGTATATATTATAAAATATAAGTATATATTATAAAATATAAGTATATATTATGTATATATACTAAGATATAATAAGGAATAAAGATATAATAAGGAATAAATAGAATAGGAAGTAGAAATACTAATATATATGGAAATCAAAAGTGTAAATAAATGGGCTTATTCATCTTTCTATATGAAATAGATGTATGATAATCCACTTCTTTATTATTTTATTTATTTTTATTTTTTAATTATTCTTAATTATTAGTCTATTCTATTTATTCGAAATTTTTTATAGTATATTAGAATTTTATAATATTAATTTAATATCGATAAAAAAAAAATATCCTCATAATTATTTCTACAATTCAATCTTATGTTACCAAAGAAAAATACACTTTTTAGACTTTTCCTTTCATTCCTATAAACTAAATTAAACTAAATAACTACTTGGTCACCCCCAAACAAATAATAAAATGTAGAATTAATTTAATTATTAAATTAAAATTAAGGCTTATACGTTTCTACTTGAATTGAATTTTCATTCAAAGGAAAGAAAGCATGGAGCTGAAATAGTTCACTCAGAACTCCTTTTAAAGGATTACGTGGTACGATTGGATCAAATAAGCCCTTATGGAATAAATATTCAGCTACTTGTGAACCCTCAGGTACTGTCTTATTCAATGTTTGTTCAATTACTCTTTTACCAGCAAATGCAATGTAGGCATCGGGTTCGGCAATAATGATATCTCCCAACATACCAAAACTAGCTGTCACCCCACCCGTAGTAGGAGATGTAAGGATTGCTACATAGAATAACTTTTTATTTAATTGATAATCATATAAAGCAGAAGATATTTTAGCCATTTGCATCAAGCTCAAACTTCCTTCTTGCATGCGTGCTCCTCCGGAAGCACACACTAGAATAAGAGGTAAAAATTGATTGGTAGCATACTCAATCAAACGTGTGATTTTCTCACCCACTACAGATCCCATACTACCCCCCATAAACTGAAAATCCATAACCCCAATTGCTACAGGAATACCATTTAGTTTACCTGTACCTGTTTGAACAGCCTCAGTTAATCCTGTCTTTCTTTGATAAGAATCAATACGATCTTGATAAGATTCTTCCTCCAAATGAAATTCAATAGGATCTTGATAAGATTCTTCCTCCGAATGAAATTCAATAGGATCTTGATAAGATTCTTCCTCCGAATGAAATTCAATAGGATCTTGATAAGATTCTTCCTCCGAATGAAATTCAATAGGATCTTGATAAGATTCTTCCTCCGAATGAAATTCAATAGGATCCAGAGAGACCATGTCTTCATCCATAGGATCCCAAGTACCCGGATCAATCAAAAGTTCGATTCTATCCGAACTACTCATTTTCAAATGACATCCACAATGTTCACAAATATTCATTTTTGATTTAAAAAATTTCTTATAATTTAATCCATAACAATTTTCGCATTGAACCCACAAATGCCTGTATTTTTGAGTTCCGTCTAAATCATTAGAACTTTCGCTTATAGTTAAATCACTATCATCCGTACTAGTTGTTGTACTGGAACTTTCGCTTTCATTACTATTTTCGCTACAAATATAACTATAAATGTAAATGGAACTGTCATTGTAATTTTCAATACTAGTTAAAATGGAGCTATCAATACAGATTTGATAACGAAGATAACTGTCAATGCAACTATTAACATGATTATTCCAACTATATTTAGTATCATACACGTAACGACCATAGCGAGGATCGTCATTCTTCGATACATTATTCAGATAACTATAATTCTGATAACTATAAAAATAATTTTCTGGTTGACTTAGAAAAGAATCATTATTGTCAATCTCAAAAATTTCATTTTCAATATCAAAATATATGGAGTAACCAGCATTATTACTATCCCTAACTAAAAAAGTGTCATCAGATAGCAAATTCCCAATGTACCGGACGTCGACTAAATGATCAACATTACTGTAACTAGAATTGTTACTCTCACCCCCATTAGGTATGCCTTTATCCATTATAATCGGATCTTCATTTACACTGGTATTTTCAATAGGATCACCAAGACTTTTTATTGATTTACTTAGCCCACACCTGTATTCTAATACCCTGCTAACGAACATTGAATTGAACCGCCATTTTTCCATAGAACTTTCTTGCCCCTAATTTACATGAAAATACAATATATGAATAGTCATTTGATGAAAATCATTTGAATATGCCGATTCGAATCAGAATAAACATATAAAGACAATCGCTAGGGTTATTAACTAATAAAATAACAAGTCGGTACTGAAAAAAGATTCTTTGTGAGAACTCGAAGTACCGCTTCGCTATAT